TTCATCAAATTGGTTAAATCTAAAATAATAACATACTCTTTATTTAATACGATCCCACTATACATATCGATATACATAGAGATTCACCGACTACATTTCAGCCATCCAGCGATCCTGATCTATTTGAAAATTACTAGAATTGATATATCCATATATCATGTTTCTGCAGGCATAAGAGTTTTTTCCTTTATGTTCGGTGGAAATCACATGTTATACTATATTCCAATAAATAGATATCCGTGTTATGATACAAGTCCACGTTTTCAAAAAAAATGGATGAGATTGGGTCCCAGCGGATCTAAACAATCTTGTTTTTTTGAACATGAAGAAATAAAGAAGCCATTGCAAATGCCGGAAAGACTAGGCCTACTAACGGCACAAAAATAGATGGAAGGTTCAAATTTGTCATAGAAGGGGTACCTCGATTTACTATTTGTATCTCTTATTATGTTATTATATAAATAAAGATATCTTGTAATAATTATAATTAAATTAAGAATTTTAATTCTAATTAGATAATATTTATTATTAATAGAATTTGAAGAATTAAAAATTCTTAGTATAGATCTAAGTATCTATATATCTAAACCTAACTGAGTACGTATAATAAGAATAAGTGCAAAGAATGTAGAACTGTAGAACTAAATAAATGGACTTATTCATCTCCTACATGAGAAAGATATGTATGATAATAAACTTTATGATTTTTCTTCATTTCTTTTGTTCTTGTCTTCTAATTTTCTAAAAATAGATAAAGAGTTTTTTACAGATTATCGAAAGATTCGTTCGAATCCGACCCAACATGAATTTTTAGCTAAAATGGTTTTTCGGGAGATAGAGAAAGATACAAAACTCTATTATCTATATTTAAATTTCAAATTATATACCTAAGACAAGAAGAAATTCGTTTTATTTTCCTAATTTCACGAAAGGAAGAACTCACTCTTGCTCTTGGTGATAAAGGCTTCTTGATTCGTAATCAGGAATATAGGTCAAAAAAAGAGTTATCCTCAACTTTAGTTTTGATTCTTTCTACAATTAGATCTTCTATCACCAAAGAAAAGGCCATTATTATCTTATTTACTTTGATTCCGATAAACTAACTACTTTTTTTGCTACAAACACAAATAAAATAATTGAACTTAGTGCTCTACTTGATTTTGCTTGACTTTTGATTCAAAGGAAAAAAGGCGTGGAGCTTAAATAACTCACTCAGAACGCTTTTTAAAAGATTACGTGGTACAATTAGGTCGAATAAACCCTTCTGGAATAAGTATTCAGCTGCTTGTGAACCTTCGGGTACTGTTTTATTCAATGTTTGTTCAATTACTCTTTTACCTGCAAATGCAATGTAGGCATTGGGTTCGGCAATAATGATATCCCCCAACATACCAAAACTAGCTGTCACTCCACCAGTTGTCGGAGATGTAAGGATTGATACATAAAATAATTTTTTATTTAATTGATAATCATATAAAGCAGACGATATTTTAGCCATTTGCATCAAGCTCAAACTTCCTTCCTGCATGCGCGCCCCCCCAGAAGCACACACTATAATAAGAGGTAAAATTTGATTGGCAGCGTGTTCAATCAAACGGGTGATTTTCTCTCCGACTACGGATCCCATACTACCCCCCATAAACTGAAAATCCATAACCCCAATTGCTACGGGAATGCCGTTTAGTTGGCCTATGCCTGTTTGAACAGCCTCGGTTAATCCTGTCTTTCTTTGATAAGAATCAATACGATCTTTATAAGGCTCCTCCTCCGAATGAAATTCAATGGGATCCAGAGAGACCATGTCTTCATCCATAGGATCCCAAGTACCCGGATCGATCAAAAGTTCAATTCTATCCGAACTACTCATTTTCAAATGATATCCACATTGTTCACAAATATTCATTTTTGATTTAAAAAATTTCTTATAATTTAATCCATAACAATTTTCGCATTGAACCCACAAATGCCTGTATTTTTGAGTTACCTCGAGATCATTAGAACTTTCTCTTATAGTTAAATCACTGCCCTTTGTGCGAGTTTGTCTACTGGAACCCTCGTTTTCACTACTATTTCGACTTTCACCACCACAAAGGGCCCTATAAATGTAACTGTCACCGTAATTCTCACTACCACTTATAATGGAAGTATCTATACAGATTTGAGACTGAAGATAATTATCAATGCAACTATTAATGTGATTATTCCAACTATATTGAGTATCGTACATGTAAGAATTATAGTAGGGATCTTCGCCCCTAAATCCATTATTCAGATAACTCGAGTTTCGATAACTATAAAAAGAACTTTCTAGTTCACTCAGAAAAGAATGATCGTTGTCAATCTCAAAAATCTGATTTTCAATATCAAAATAGATGGAATAACTGTCTCCATTCCTATCACTAACTAAAAAAGTGTCATCAGAGATGAAATTCCGAATGTCTTTAACGCCGAATAAATAATCAACATTACTGCAACTAGAATTGTCCCGATTCCTCCAACT